TTCAAATCCAGCTCGGCCCAATAATTCGCCAATCCATGAGGATGATATAACCAATTTGTCCTCCAGAAATGCCTGAGATAGAGAAAGAAAAAGTCAATTTTTTCTGCTATATCCCTATCTATATATTTGTTGTTCCCACATGTTCTGATCTTTAGAACGAGCGAGATTAATATACTTTTAATATACTTACAGTATAAGGATAAGGAAGGGAAAAAAAAAAAAGAGTCCTTTTTCATTGAAAGATTTATTATTAATCGATTGGCAATAACCACAAGATTACTAGTAATCTTTGTAATTCTCACTATCATCCAGATCCATGTGGATATCAGTATATAACCAACCCACCTTTCTGTTACAACAAGGCGATTTGATTTAAAATAGAAATAAATGATTTCGAATGAAATCATAAGAAGATGTATGCTGTACACCTCATTTCTCCGGGATTGTAGTTCAATTGGTCAGAGCACCGCCCTGTCAAGGCGGAAGCTGCGGGTTCGAGCCCCGTCAGTCCCGAACTAGGATCCGATGAATCCATCAATTCATCTCTCCGTTTTCTGTAAAGAGGGGGGACAAGGAGCAGGATCTAATTTCCGGCGGAGGGATCCTTATTTCTTTCGTTTTTGTTTCGAATTTCTCATCGGACAAATATGGGAATTTAAAATACTTCAACTAGTACCGATTGATGGGGGAGAGGCATATGTAGATTGATTGTCGACCCCATTCAGGATTCCAAGAGAGACTCTACTGGTCTGGCTTTTTGGTTACTCCTGATCAATGGAATGGGATAGAGTACTCATATCTTTCCCAGGAACACACACACAAATTCTATTCGTTTATTGTACGATACACAATTAAGGTAGTTACCTCGACAGCGACAGAGCACTTTTAAGATTAAACTACCCCCTTTTTAGCTCCGATTTTGTGTAACCCCAATTATTATCTGTCTTCCAAGAAGATTAGATCATCACAAAACTTTGCTTAGAACTTAACTCATTCCTTTTTTCATTTCACTCTTACTGTTTGGGTCTGTGACCGATGGAACACCGTAGGATGATACCTCATCAGATGATTGTATAAGGAAGAAGTCGATTAAAGATTGGAAAAATATGAGAAATTCGATGGAATTCCTGATCCAATCAAGAATTCCATTTTGGATTCGGTATGGATAAAAGCTCTTTCTATGTTATACTATTCAATTCTCGACGATGAATCGATTTGATAGATCAGATATTGTTATTCATGATATTGATCCGATTCAGTATCATCAGGATGCAACCCATCCATGAAATTTACAGGAGAAAGACTTATCATCTCTATGGGATTAGATCCCGAGTTATTGCAAAGCAAAAAAAAAGATGAGATTATGGAAGTCAATATTCTCGCATTTATTGCTACTGCGCTGTTCATTCTAATTCCTACTGCTTTTTTACTTATCATCTACGTAAAAACAGTCAGTCAAAATGATTAATTTGAATGAAACTTGATTTATTAGTTCTTATCAATGATTCAATAAATAAAAGGGATTCAAATTCCAAGTTTTAAATGAAATGAGCGGACTGGAATCAGTACTCTAATAGATAGTATGGTAGAAAGAACTATATGAATCTTTCTACCACACTATCTATTATTGTATAAAGTTGCATTGTATAAAGATATGGGCTTGATATAGATCAATATACAATATGTATCTACATATATGTACATGTAAATAGAACTCCAATTCCATTTCTTCGCTATATCCATTTGTGTTGATTCCGATTAAGCCGAAATAATCGAACGTCAACTCTTCTAATTCCTGGGTTTCTGATTATTTTCAATATAGATCCCGGGATCTATCGAAACAATCACTGGAGGAAGAATAGTATGGACATTTTTTAGATAAAAGAAAACCAAGTCATTTTTTTAGCATCCTGAAGAAATTACTATTGAACTCCTTGGATCATCTGTTAACGGCTCAATCAATTACTTTTTCGGATTTGAAAAAAGGGTAGTAAACCCCCCCGATTTTTCGTGCTTGAACTATGACATGGGGTGAGTCGATAAAGCATAAATAAGATTCCTACGGGTAAATGTGCATGGATCGTGCAAGACAAGCAAGGTCTTATTATGCGTAGTATCTCTTTGGGCAACCACTATGTCTATATCGCTTCCAGTAGAAAGTATCTACGTAATAAGAGAACGACTTCCTCTTTAAACAGTAAAGAAAGAGGAAAAGAAATAAAAAAAAAAATAGGGCTGGTTGTTCCTCATTGTAATATCCATAATTCGGGAAAGAGCCGATTCATTGAAATAGAATATTTAGGAAGAATTCGGTTGAAAAAAAATTTCCTATCATGTGAATTCCTTTGAAGTTCGAAATACGAACCTGGGAATCAAATCATTGAAATATTTGTTGGATCGAAAGGTTATTATTCATATATTACTGGATTCCAGTAGATTTTTTGAAATCGAGATATTTTTATTTTAAAACGCGTTCGCAGAACGAATTAAGCAATTGATA